TTTATTTTTATTTTTATTTATATGTAAAATTATTTCAATTGGTTTATAAATCAATTTAACTTATTATCTTCATTGATTATATATATATATATATATTAAATATTTAATGTATTATTAATATTAATAATATAATATAAATTATAAAAAAATTAATATTAATTATATTAATATTTTTTAATTTATATGAATTATTATTGTTTACTTCTTGTATAATGTATTTAATATAGATATTATAAAGAAGAAAAAAGAGAAATTATTAAATGTTTAATAATTAATATTAAATATTTAATATAAAAAAAAAAAAAAAAAATTCTATTTTAAAAAAGACTTATTTAAATAAAAAAAAAATTTATTATGGTTTAAAAGTTTTATTTAAAATTTATTTTACATATAAATTTTAGTGTTAATTTAAATTTATTTTAATAATAATTTTATTTTATTTTATAGTAATTAATATTAAACAATTTAAGAAATTAAGATTTAGTAATATTTTAATTAATAACAAATTTTGTGCCAGCAGTTGCGGTTATACAAAAATTGAATTAAAACTTATTAGTTATTAATTAATATTTAATTTTAATATAAAAAAAATTTTAAATTATTAAGTGAAATTTTAATTTAATTAAAATTTATATATAATTTATGATTTAATAAATTTTTTAAAAAACTAGGATTAGATACCCTATTATTAAAATTTTAAATTTAAATACTAAAATAGTATGTAATTATTTATTGAAACTTAAATAACTTGGCGGTATTTTAGTTCATTTAGAGGAATCTGTTTAATAATTGATAATCCACGAATAAATTTACTTAATTTATAATTTTGTATATCGTTGTTAAAAAAATATTTTTAAGTAAAAATAATATTTTAATTTTTAAATATAAAGTTAAATCAGATCAAGATGCAGATTATAATTAAGAATATAATGGATTACAATAAATTTATTTAAATGAATATTAATTTGAAAAAGTTAATTGAAGGTGGATTTATATGTAATTTTATTTAGTTTAGTAAAATGATTAAAAATTGAAATATGTACATATTGCCCGTCGCTTTCATATATAAAAGTTGAAATAAGTCGTAACAAAGTAGAGGTACTGGAAAGTGTTTCTAGAAAGAACAAATTAGAGCTTGATAAATAAGTATTTCATTTACATTGAAAAGATATTAATAATAAATAATTAATTTGAAAGGGGTAAATTAATAATTATATAAATAAAAAAAGAATTTTTAAAATAAAAACAAATATTTAATGGGGGTTAAAGTATTTTTTTTAGAAAAAATTTTTTAGTTTATAGTTTAATAGTATTGTAAAATAAATTTGAAATAATTGATATATTAATTTTATAAAAAGTAATTTTAATTTAGTGTATCTTGTGTATCAGAGTTTATTAAATAATTTTTTTATATAAAAAATTCTCGAATTTAAAAGAGATAATTAATTATAAAAGTTATTGTGGCATAAATATTTTTAATAATTAATTTGAAATGAAATGTTAATCGTTTTTAAATATATCTAGTTTTTTTAGAAAAAAATTTAATTTTAAATTTATCATAGAAATAATTAATTAATTAATTATTTCTATGATAAATTTTATATTTTAAGGGATAAGCTTTAAATTAAATAAATATAATAAAATTAAAAATTATATTGAAATTTATATAATTTATATTGTTAATTAATTTTAATTTATTATAAATAATTTCATTTAAAATAAAATTTAATTAAAAATTTATATTTTTATAAAAAAATAATTTTTAATTAGAAAAATTTAGTTATAATGATAAAATTAGTATATTAATTTAATAAAATATATAAAATTATTAATTAAAATTAATAAAAAGGAATTCGGCAAAATTTTATATTCACTTGTTTATCAAAAACATGTCTTTTTGAAATTAATATAAAGTCTAATCTGCCCACTGATTTTAGGATTGAAGGGCTGCAGTATTTTGACTGTACAAAGGTAGCATAATCATTAGTCATTTAATTGATGACTTGTATGAAGGATTGGATGAAATATAAACTGTCTCTTTATTAAATTATAGAATTTAATTTTTTAATTAAAAAGTTAAAATAAATTAAAAAGACGAGAAGACCCTATAGAGTTTTATAATTATTTTAATTAAGATTATTTATAAAATTAAATATTAAAATTATTTTAATTATTTTGTTGGGGTGATAGAAAAATAAGTAAAACTTTTTTTAATTATTAACATAAATAAGTGATTAATTGATCCAATTATATTGATTATAAGAAAAAATTACCTTAGGGATAACAGCGTAATTTTTTTTTTTAGTTCAAATAAAAAAAAAAGTTTGCGACCTCGATGTTGGATTAAGATAAAATTTAAATGCAGAAGTTTAAAATTTTGATCTGTTCGATCATTAAAATCTTACATGATTTGAGTTCAAACCGGTGTGAGCCAGGTTGGTTTCTATCTTTTAAAAAAAAAAATATTTTAGTACGAAAGGATTAAATATTTAAATTAAATTTATTTTATTGATTATTAATAATAAAATTATAAATTTATTAAAATTGATTTATAAACTATTTTGGCAGAAAAATGTAATGATTTTAGAAGTCATTTATATATAATTTAATTATATAGATAGTAAATGTTTATTTTTGATATTTATATAATTATTGTAGGTTTATTAATTTTAATTATTGGAGTATTAGTAGGAGTAGCATTTTTAACTTTATTAGAACGTAAAGTTTTAGGTTACATTCAGATTCGTAAAGGTCCTAATAAAGTTGGTTTTATAGGAATCTTGCAACCTTTTTCAGATGCTATTAAATTATTTACAAAAGAACAAACTTATCCTAATTTTTCAAATTATATGTCTTATTATTTTTCTCCTATTGTTGCATTTATTTTATCTTTAATAATTTGAATATTGATTCCTTATTATTATAATTTAATTAGTTTTAATTTAGGTATTTTATTTTTTTTATGTTGTACAAGATTAGGGGTATATACTGTTATGGTAGCTGGTTGATCATCTAATTCTAATTATGCTTTATTAGGGGGTTTACGTGCAGTAGCTCAGACTATTTCTTATGAAGTTAGTTTAGCTTTAATTTTAATATCAAGAATCTTAATAATTATAGATTTTAATTTAATTATATTTTTTCATTATCAAAATTATATTTGATTTATTTTTTTAATATTTCCTTTAAGATTATGTTGAATAAGATCAAGATTAGCAGAAACTAATCGAACTCCATTTGATTTTGCAGAAGGTGAAAGAGAATTAGTTTCTGGATTTAATATTGAGTATAGAAGTGGAGGATTTGCATTAATTTTTTTAGCTGAGTATTCTAGAATTTTATTTATAAGATTATTATTTGTTTTACTTTATTTAGGTGGTTATGATTTAAGAATTTTTTTTTATTTGAAATTAACTTTTATTTCTTTTTTATTTATTTGAGTTCGTGGAACATTACCTCGTTATCGATATGATAAATTAATATATTTAGCTTGAAAAAGATATTTACCAGTTTCTTTAAATTTTTTATTATTTTTTTTAGGTTTTAAAATTTTTTTAATTTAAAAATTGATTTTTTTTTAGTATAAATTAATAGAATTTATATTCTTTCTTAAGTTTTCAAAACAAATGCTTATATACAAGCTCATTAATTATTAATTAAATAAAAGATTATCTCAATATTTATTAATTAAAGGGTTAATAATAAAATATGAAAAATATAAAACTGTAAGTAATTGACCAGTGATAATATAAGGGTCTTCTACTGGACGTGCTCCAATTCATGTTAATAAAATTACAGTTACTACTATAATTCAAAAAAAAATTTGATTTAAAGGATAAAATTGAATTCCTTGAATTTTTTTATTAAAAGTGAATGGTAAAATAATTAAAATTAAAATAGATATTACTAATGCAATAACTCCTCCTAATTTATTAGGAATAGATCGTAAAATAGCATATGCAAATAAAAAATATCATTCTGGTTGAATATGTGCAGGAGTAACTAAAGGGTTAGCAGGTATAAAATTATCTGGATCTCCTAATAAGTAAGGATTTGTTAAAGTTAGAATAGTTAAAATAAATAATAAAATAATAAATCCAATTAAATCTTTAAATGTGAAAAATGGATGAAATGGAATTTTATCTAAATTTCTATTTAATCCTAAAGGATTATTAGATCCTGTTTGATGTAAGAATAATAAATGAATTATAGTTAATATTAAAATAATAAATGGGAATAAAAAATGAAAAGTATAAAATCGAGTTAAAGTAGCATTATCTACAGCAAATCCCCCTCAAATTCAATTTACTAATATTGATCCTAAGTATGGAATAGCTGAAAATAAGTTTGTAATAACAGTTGCTCCTCAGAAAGATATTTGTCCTCATGGTAATACATAACCTATAAAAGCTGTTGCTATTAATAATAAAACAATAATTACTCCTACTAATCATGTATATATTAAATTGAAGGATTCATAATAAATTCCCCGTCCAATATGAAGATAAATACAAATAAAAAAAAAAGATGCACCATTTGCATGTAAAGTACGAATTAATCATCCATAATTTACATTTCGACAAATATAATTTACTCTATAAAAAGCTATTTCAACATTAGCTGTATAATATATTGTTAAAAATAATCCTGTTAAAATTTGAATAATTAAACATAAAGCTAATAATGATCCAAAATTTCATCAAGCTGAAATATTAGATGGAGAAGGAAGATCAATTAATGATCCATTAATAATTTTTAGAATAGGGTGAGTTTTTCGTAAAGTTGAAAATTTATTATTTATCATTTAATTTAATAATTTGAGGATCGTAAAGGCCCATAAAAAATATTTGTAATTTTTACTACTGAAATTAAAGTAATAAATAAATAAATAATTAATATTATTATAATTAAAAAAGTTTGATTATTATATAATTTTCTTAAGTTAATTTTATTTTCATTATTAAAGAATAATATTAAATAATTAAAATCATTTATATCTGAGTTAATGGAAAAATTTATTCAAGATAAATTATCAAAATTTATTATAGTAATTAATATGAAGATAAATACAAATAAAAAAAAATAAATTTTTATGTTAAATGAAGGTTTAAAAAGTTCATTTGAAGCAATTCTTGATACATAAATAAATAATACTAGTAATCCTCCTAAAAAAGTTAAAAATAAAATATACGAAAATCAATAAGATTTAATTATTATTCCTGTTAATAAACAGGTTAATAATGTTTGAATTAAAATTATAAATCCTATTGAAAGAGGATTATTTAAAAATAATATAATAGAAGAAATTAAAATTAAAACTAAAGATATAAATATTTTTGTCATTAATAATATCAAAGAATAGTTTAATAAAAATAATAATTTTGGAGATTATAGATAGAGAGTTTCTTTTTCTTTGAAGTTTTTAAAATAATAATTTAACTTTGGTTTACAAGACCAATATTTTTTTTTAAACTATAAAAACAAATGATAATTAATATGTGAATTGTTTCTTTGGTAATATTTATTTCTGGTAATTTAATTTTTGTTTCTAAAAATAAACATTTATTAATTGTTTTATTAAGATTAGAGTTTATTGTATTAAGAATTTTTTTTTTTTTTATAATTTTTTTAATAATAATTGATTATGATATATATATATTAATAGTATTTTTAGTTTTTTCAGTTTGTGAAGGTGCTTTAGGTTTATCTATTTTAGTTTCTATAATTCGTACTCATGGTAATGATTATTTTCAAAGATTTAATTTATTATAATTTATTTTAATATTATAAGATAATAAATAAATAATTAAGTTAATTTAAAATGATAAAATTTTTTTTTATAATAATTTTTATAATTCCTTTTTGTTTTATAAAAAATATATTTTGAATGGTTCAAATAATATTATTTTTAATAATATTTTTATTTATAAATATTAGATTAAGAGTAAATATATTTAGAAATATAAGATATATACTTTCTTTTGATGTAATGTCTTATGGTTTAATTTTATTAAGAATTTGAATTTCTATTTTAATAATTATAGCTAGAGAAAATTTATATAAAATAAAATTTTTTGAAAATTTTTTTTTATTTAATGTTATTTTTTTATTAATTATATTATATTTAACTTTTAGAGTGATAAATATATTTATATTTTATTTATTTTTTGAGGGTAGATTAATTCCTACTTTATTATTAATTATTGGTTGGGGATATCAACCTGAACGAATTCAAGCTGGAATATATTTATTATTTTATACTTTATTTGTTTCTTTACCTTTATTAATAGGAATTTTTTATGTTTTTAATGAAATAAATTGTATAATAATTTATTTTTTAAAGTTTATAAATTTAAATATATATTTATTATATTTTTCAATAATTTTAGCTTTTTTAGTAAAAATACCTATATATTTTGTTCATTTATGATTACCTAAGGCTCATGTAGAAGCTCCTGTTTCTGGTTCAATAATTTTAGCTGGGATTATACTTAAGTTAGGTGGATATGGATTACTTCGTTTAATAATTTTTTTACAGGAAATTAATTTAAAATTAAATTATCTATGAATTGTAATTAGATTATTAGGAGGTTTTTATATTAGATTAAAGTGTTTTTGTCAAGTTGATATTAAATCATTAATTGCTTATTCTTCTGTTGCTCATATAAGAGTAGTAATTAGAGGAATTATAGTTATAAATTATTGAGGTTTTATTGGTTCTTATATTTTAATAATTGGTCATGGATTATGTTCATCTGGTATATTTTGTTTAGCTAATATTTGTTATGAACGATTACATAGTCGAAGATTATATATTAATAAAGGAATAATAAATTTTATACCTTCTATAAGTTTATGGTGATTTTTATTAATATCTTCAAATATAGCAGCTCCACCTAGATTAAATTTAATAGGTGAAATTAGTTTAATTAATAGATTAATAAGATGATCTTGAATATGTATAATTATATTAATATTAATTTCTTTTTTTAGAGCAGGGTATAGATTATATTTATATTCTTTTGTTCAACATGGAAAATATTATCCTGGTATTTATAGATATTATACTGGAGTTTCTCGTGAATATTTAATATTAATATTACATTGATTACCTTTAAATATTTTAGTGTTAAAAATTGATTATAGAATAATTTGATTTTATTTAAATAATTTAATAAAAATATTGATTTGTGGTGTCAAAAATATGATTAATTATCATTTTAAATTATTAATAATTTAAAATATTCAATTTGTTTTATTTCATTTGTTTTTCTTTTTTTTATAAGAATATTAAATTTTTTTTTTATGGTTTATTTTATTATAAATAATATAATTATTTTTTTAGAATGAGAAGTTATTTCTTTTAATTCTTTAAGAATTGTTATATCTATTTTATTAGATTGAATATCTTTATTATTTATAATATTTGTTTTTTTAATTTCTTCTGTAGTAATTTTTTATAGAAAAAGATATATAAGTTCAGAATTAAACTTAAGACGATTTATTATTTTAGTTTTATTATTTGTTTTTTCTATAATATTATTAATTATTAGTCCTAATATTATTAGAATTTTATTAGGTTGGGATGGATTAGGATTAGTTTCTTATTGTTTAGTAATTTATTATCAAAATTTAAAATCTTATAATGCTGGTATATTAACAGCTTTATCTAATCGAATTGGTGATGTTTTTATTTTAATAGTTATTTCTTGAATAATAAATTATGGAAGTTGAAATTATATTTTTTATTTAGATTTAATAAATAATGATTGAGAAATAACAATAATTAGAAGAATAATTATTATAGCTGCTATAACTAAAAGAGCTCAAATTCCTTTTAGATCTTGATTACCAGCTGCTATAGCAGCTCCAACTCCAGTCTCAGCTCTAGTTCATTCTTCTACATTAGTAACTGCTGGTGTTTATTTATTGATTCGATTTAATTCAATGTTAGTTGATACTTTTTTTTTAAAAGTTTTATTATTATTATCTGGTTTAACTATATTTATAGCTGGAATTTCTGCAAATTATGAATTTGATTTAAAAAAGATTATTGCTTTATCTACTTTAAGTCAATTAGGGTTAATAATAAGAATTTTAAGAATAGGATTACCAAAATTAGCTTTTTTTCATTTACTTACTCATGCTATATTTAAAGCTTTATTATTTATATGTGCAGGAGTAATTATTCATATGATAAATGATATACAAGATATTCGTTTTATAGGTGGTATTAGATTTTATGTTCCTATGACATCGTTATGTATGAATATTTCTAATATAGCTTTATGTGGAATTCCTTTTTTAGCAGGATTTTATTCTAAGGATTTAATTTTAGAAATAGTAAGATTTAGTAATTTAAATTTAATGGTTTTTTTTTTATATTATGTTTCTACTGGTTTAACAATATTTTATAGATTTCGTTTAATAATATATTTAATAATTAATGATTTTAATTTAGTTAGAGTATATAATTTATATGATGAGGATTTCACAATATTAAAAAGAATGTTTATTTTATTATTTATAAGAGTAGTAAGAGGAAGATTCTTAAGATGAATAATTTTTTCTTATCCTTATATAATTTATTTACCATTTAATCTAAAGATAATGGTAATTTATGTTAGATTAATTGGAGGGATTTTAGGTTATTTAGTTAGTAATATAAAAATTTATTCTATTAATAAATTTATTATAACTTATAAAATAAGAAATTTTTTATGTTTAATATGATTTATACCTAATTTATCTACTTATGGTTTAAATTATTATTTTCTTAATTTCGGTCAAAATTTATTAAAAAATGTTGATTTAGGGTGAAGAGAAATATATAGAGGTTGAGGAATAATGAATATTATAAAAAAATATTCTATTTATTATAGTATTTTTCAAATTAATAATTTTAAGATTTATTTATTTAGATTTATTATTTGAATGATTATTAGTTTATTTATAGTATTATTTTATTTAAATTAACATTTAAATAGCTTATATTTAGAGCATAATATTGAAGATATTAAGGAGATAAATTTATCTTTAAATATTTATAAAAAAAAATTTTTTATTTTTACAATGAAAATGTAAAGTTTTAAATTAAACTATATAAATTATAAAAAAATGAAGAAATATTAATGGAATTTAACCACTAAAAATTAAGTTAGCAGCTTAATTTTAATCTTTATATTTCTATTTAATTGGAATAATAAATTCAATTTTATCATTAACAGTGATATACCTCTAATTTGGTTTCAATTAAAAATAAGGGGATATTTATCCCTATCTTTTAAGTCGAAATTAAATGCATTTTTTGCTTCTTATTTTTATTAATTATAATAAGATAAATTGAATAATTCAATATTTTTTGAATGCAAATCAAATGTTTTTATAAACTATAATCCTAATTAATTTGTTCAATTTAATATATTTTGATTTCATTCATGATATAAACCAATTAATAGAATTAAGATAAAAAAAGTTCTAATTTTTGTTCAAAAAAAAAAATTTACTAATTTAAATAAAGGAATAATAGGAAAAATAAGTGCAATTTCTACATCAAAAATTAAAAAAATAACTGTAATTAAGAAAAAATGAAGTGAAAATGGTATTCGAGCTGATGATTTTGGGTCAAAACCACATTCAAATGGTGAACATTTTTCTCGATCGGAAAATGATTTTTTTGATAAAACAATTGATAAAAATATTATAATATTAGAAATTAATATAATTAATAAAAAGATATTTGTTAATAAAATGATTATTTATATTAAAATTATTAAACTTTTTGATTGGAAGTCAAATATACTAAATATATTATATAAATAATTAATTTCCTCATCAATAAATTGAAATATAAAGGAATAATCAAACTACGTCTACGAAATGTCAATATCAAGCTGCGGCTTCAAATCCAAAATGATGATTTTTAGAAAAATGTTTTTTAAGATGACGAATTAAACAAATTAATAAAAATAATGTTCCAATTATAACATGAAGACCGTGAAATCCTGTTGCTATAAAAAATGTTGATCCATAAATTCTGTCAGCAATAGTAAATGGTGCTTCAAAATATTCATAAGCTTGTAAAATAGTAAAATAAATTCCTAAAATAATAGTAATAAATAATCCTTGAGTACATTGAGAATCATTATTTTCTATTAAAGCATGATGTGCTCAAGTAACTGAAACTCCTGATCTAATTAAAATAATTGTATTTAATAAAGGAATTTGGAATGGATTAAATGGAGTAATACTTGTAGGAGGTCAAATAGCTCCAATTTCAATATTAGGGGCTAAACTTCTATGAAAAAAAGCTCAAAAAAAAGATACGAAGAAAAATACTTCAGAAACAATAAATAAAATTATTCCTCAACGAAGTCCAGTTGTAACTAAAATAGTATGTTTACCTTGAAGAGTACCTTCACGACAAACATCTCGTCATCATTGATATATAGTTAAAATAACAATTAAATATCCTAAAATTAATAAATTTATGTTAAAATCATGGAATCATTTTACTATTCCTGTTACTAAAGTTATAACTCCAATAGCCCCTGTTAAAGGTCATGGACTATAATCAACTAAGTGAAATGGGTGATTAAAAGTTGTTTTCATTAATTTACTTCTCTAGAATAAAGTGTTCTTAAAATTGCAATAACATATGATTGAATTACAGCTACTGCTGATTCTAAAATTAATAATAAAATTTGAATTATTACAAGAAATATAATAAAATAATTAGGTATATTTGGTCCAGTACCTCTTAGTAATGTTATTAATAAATGACCTGCAATTATATTAGCTGTTAATCGAACAGCTAAAGTTCCAGGTCGAATAATATTTCTAATAGTTTCAATTAAAACTATAAAAGGTATTAAAATACCTGGAGTACCTTGAGGAATTATATGGATAAATATATGTTGAGAGTTATTAATTCAACCATAAATTATAAATCTTAATCATAAAGGTAAAGAAATAGATAATGATAAAGTTAAATGACTTGTACTAGTGAAAATATAAGGGAAAAGTCCTAAAAAATTATTAAATAAAACAAAAGAAAATATTGAGATAAAAATAAAAGTTGATCCTTGAAAATAATTATTTTTTAATAATGTTTTAAATTCATTATGAAGTTTATTTAAAATGAAATTTCAAAAAAAGAAATGTCGATTAGGAATTAATCAAAAAGAATAAGGAATAAATATAATTCCTAAAAAAGCTCTGATTCAATTAAATGGGATATTAAATAAATTTGTTGAGGGGTCAAAAATTGAAAATAAATTACTTATCATTTTCAAGTAAAATTTTTTAAGTTATTATTTAAATTATTAATTTTATTAGGAGATTTAATATTAAAAATATAATAATTTATAATATTAAAAATTAAAAATACTAATAAAAAAAAAAAAAAAGATATTAATCAATTAATAGGTATTATTTGTGGGATAAAAGAATATTATTTTTATAATAATTTAAACTTGACATATTTATGTTATTTTTTAACTAATTCTTTCATTAGAAGTAATTGCTAATTTACTATGAAATGGTTTAAGAGACCAGTACTTGCTTTCAGTCATCTAATGAAGAATAATTATTAATTCAATTAATAAAATTTTTAATTGAAATTCTTTCAATTACAATAGGTATAAATCTGTGATTTGCTCCACAAATTTCTGAACATTGTCCAAAAAAAATCCCTGGTCGATTAATGAAAAAATTTGTTTGATTTAAACGACCAGGATTTGCATCAACTTTTACCCCTAATGATGGAACTGTTCATGAATGGATAACATCAGTAGCTGTTACTATAATTCGAATTTGGTTATTTATTGGTAAAACAATTCGATTATCAACATCTAATAAACGAAAACTATTTCTAGATAATTCATTTGAAGGGATTATATAAGAATCAAATTCAATATTATGGAAATCTGAATATTCATAACTTCAATATCATTGATGTCCAATTGATTTTAAAGTAATTAAGGGATTATTTAATTCATCAAGAAGATATAATAATCGTAAAGATGGGAGTGCAATAAAAATTAATGTAATAGCTGGAAGAATTGTTCAAATTAATTCAATTATTTGACCTTCTAATAAAAATCGATTAATATATTTATTAAATAATAGTCTTACTATTAAATAACCTACTAAAATTGTAATTATGATTAAAATAATTAAAGTATGATCATGGAAAAAAATAATTTGTTCTATTAAAGGGGATGCACCATTTTGTAAATTAAGATTTGATCATGTTGCCATTTCTAAAAAAAGGATATTCCTTTATAAATGGGGTTTAAATCCATTACATATAATCTGCCATATTAGAAATTACTTAAAATTGGAAGTTCATTATATGAATGTTCAGCTGGTGGTAAATTTTGATATCATTCAATAGAAGAAGGTATATTTAAAGAAAATAAAGCAATACGTTGATTAATTATAGATTCTCAGATAATAATTAATATTAATATTACAGCTAATAGTGAAATATATGAACCTAATGATGAAATAACATTTCAAGAAATATATGAATCTGGATAGTCTGAATAACGACGAGGTATACCTGCTAAACCTAGAAAATGTTGTGGAAAGAAGGTTAAATTTACTCCAATAAATATAATAAAAAATTGAATTTTTAATAAATACGGATTTAAACATAATCCTGTAAATAAGGGATATCAGTGAATAAATCCTCCTAAAATAGCAAATACTGCTCCCATAGATAAAACATAATGGAAATGAGCTACTACATAATAAGTATCATGTAATGTAATATCAATAGATGAATTAGATAAAATAATTCCTGTTAATCCTCCTACTGTAAATAAAAATACAAATCCTAGTCTTCATAAGATTGAAGGTGAATAATTAATTTGAGTTCCATGAAATGTTGCTAATCAACTAAAAATTTTAATTCCTGTAGGTACAGCAATAATTATAGTTGCTGAAGTAAAATAAGCTCGTGTATCAATATCTATTCCTACTGTGAATATATGATGTGCTCATACAATAAAACCTAATAAACCAATTGCTAATATAGCATAAATTATTCCTAAACATCCAAAGGTTTCTTTTTTTCCTCTTTCTTGAAAAATAATATGTGAAATTATTCCAAATCCTGGTAAAATTAAAATATAAACTTCAGGATGACCAAAAAATCAAAATAAATGTTGATAAAGAATTGGATCTCCTCCTCCAGCAGGATCAAAAAATGAAGTATTTAAATTACGATCTGTTAATAATATAGTAATAGCTCCTGCTAATACTGGTAAAGAAAGAAGAAGTAAGAATGCTGTAATACCTACTGCTCAAACAAATAAAGGTATTTGATCAAATGATAAATTATTTAATCGTATATTAATAATAGTTGTAATAAAATTAATTGCTCCTAAAATAGAAGAAATACCAGCTAAATGAAGAGAGAAAATAGCTAAATCTACAGATCTTCCTCCATGGGCAATATTAGATGAAAGTGGGGGATAAACTGTTCATCCTGTTCCTGCTCCATTTTCTACAATTCTTCTTGAAATTAAAAGAGTAAGAGAGGGGGGAAGTAATCAAAATCTTATATTGTTTATTCGAGGGAAAGCTATATCAGGGGCTCCTAATATCAGAGGTACTAATCAATTTCCAAATCCTCCAATTATAATAGGTATTACTATAAAAAAAATTATAATAAAAGCATGAGCTGTTACAATAGTATTATAAATTTGATCATCTCCAATTAATGAACCTGGATTACCTAATTCTGCTCGAATTAATAATCTTAAAGAAGTTCCTACTATTCCTGCTCAAATTCCAAAAATAAAATATAAAGTTCCAATATCTTTATGATTTGTTGAGTAAAGTCATTTTCGCAAATAAAATGGCTGAGTTATAAGCGATAAATTGTAAATTTATTAACGAGAAATTATCTCTTTTATTATAAAGTCTTATATTCAATAAAATGATTTAAAATTGCAAATTTTAAGGAGTAAATAAATATTACTAAGGCTTAAAGAATAATTTCTTTATAAATAATTTTGAAGATTATTAGTTTAATTTAACTTAAAACCTTTATTATTATTTATAAAAAAAAGAAAGTAGATAAAATAATTCCTGTTAATGAAATAAAAGAAAAAAAATTAATTATTAAAAAATAATTATTTTTTAAAAATATTTTATATCATTTTATTTTTAGATAATTAAACATAAAAGCGGAATAAATAATTCGAATATAAAAAAATAATATAATTAATCTTATTATAATAAAAATAAAAGTTAATATATATATATTATTATTAATTAAAAAATTAATAATAATTCATTTTGGAAAAAATCCAATGAAAGGTGGTAACCCACCTAAAGATATAAAATTGATTAATAAATTAATTTTAATTAAAAAATTTATATTGTTAATAAATAATTGATTAATAAAAAATATATTTATTATATAAAAAGAAAAACATATAATTCTAATTATAAATGAATATATTATTAAATAAAATAATCATAAATTTTCTCTAATTATAATTGAAGATAATATTCATCCTAAATTATTAATTGAAGAAAAAGCTATTAATTTTCGTAATGATGTTTGATTTAATCCTCCAATAGCTCCAATAATAATATTTAAAATAATAATTAAAATAATAAAATTTTTATTAAAATAATAAGAAAGAAGAATTATAGGTGTAATTTTTTGTCAAGTTATTAAAATAAAATTATTAAATCATGATAATCCTTCTACAATATTGGGGAATCAAAAATGGAACGGGGCAGAACCTATTTTTATAAGTATAGAAGAATTAATTATGATTGAAATAAAATAATTTATTTCAAAATTTTTTATTATAATTATTTTTATTAAAATTGTAAATAAGAAGTTAATTGAAGCAATTGATTGTGTTAAAAAATATTTTAATGAAGCTTCAGTAGAAAGTAAATTATTAGAATTTGTAATTAGGGGGATAAATCTTAATAAATTAATTTCTAATCCAATTCAACATCCAAATCAAGAATTAGAAGAGATTGAAATTAAAGTTCTAAAAAATAAAATAAAAAGAAAAAATATTTTATTAGAATTTTGTAATATAAAAATTTAAAATAAATAAATAAATTATTTAATAAAATTTAAAAAATTTTTTATAGTCAATAAATATGTATTATATATATATATATATTTTAGTGTAAGATGCACAATAATTTTTGATATTATTAGATATAGTTTAATTCTATAAAATATAATAAAGGTAAAAATTATTTACTTAATTTATCCTATCAGAATAATCCTTTAATCAGGCACTTTATTTTTAAAAAAAAGGGGTTTCCTTTATATTTGGGGTATGAACCCAAAAGCTTAATTTAGCTTATTTTTAA